TCTTTAAGAGGAAGTTAGCATACAGGTGTGTCCTAAGGAAATCAATGGAGGATTTTGGTCCTATTGGAAATACTAATGGAAGTGAAAACCCCCTTATAGATAAAAACACTCATAGTTGGGAGGATAGTGAGAGCCCCTCTTGCGATAATATTGATCATTTATTCCATGTCATAGGCATTCCGAGTTTCCTCTCTGATGATACTTCTTTTTTAGTTCAAGACAGTGATGGTCACAATTATTCCATATATTTTGATATTGAAAAGAATATTTTTGAGATTGACAATGAGCCCCTTCCCCTGTTTCGAGGTAAACTAGAAAAAGCACTTTCTAGATATAGTTTGAATAGTTACATTCTAAATTGCATTGACAATTATCTTGATATTGAAATCCTTATGAATAGTGACATTTATAGTTCTATTTTTAATGTAGACCAAAAGGCTATTAGATACATTGTTACTTACATTTGTTATGAAATGGATTCCCATGAAGAAAGCGATTCCCATATGCAACAAAATCCCAGTATAAGTATAAATTACAAGGATTTGTGGGTTCTATGCGAAAATTGTTATGAATTAAATTATAAGAGGTTTTTGAAGGAAAAATTGAATATTTGTGAACACTGTGGGTCTCATTTGAAAATGAGTAGTTCAGATAGAATTGAACTTTTGATTGATCCCGGCACTTGGGCTCCAATGGATGAGGACATGTTTTCTGTGGCCCTTGAATTTGATTCGGAGGAGGAGGATGCCTATGAAGATAAAAAAGATGGCGATGAGGACATTATTTCTGTGGCCCCTGAATTTGATTCGGCGCGGGCTCCAATGGGTGATGGAATGGCTTGTTTTGCGGGCCCCACTGATTCGAAGGAGGAGGGGTCTTATATCGATCGTATTGATTCTTATCAAAAAGAGACAGGGTTAAATGAGGCTGTTCAAACAGGCATAGGTCAATTAAATGGCATTCCCCTAGCAATTGGGGTTATGGAGTTTCAGTTCATGGGGGGGAGTATGGGATCCGTAGTAGGCGAGAAAATAACCCGTTTGATCGAATATGCTACTGATAAATCTCTACCTGTTATTATAGTGTGTGCTTCCGGGGGAGCCCGTATGCAAGAAGGGAGTTTGAGTTTGATGCAAATGGCAAAAATATCTTCCGCTTCATATAACTATCAATCAAATAAAAACGTATTATATGTATCGATCCTTACATCTCCTACAACCGGTGGAGTGACCGCCAGCTTTGGTATGTTAGGGGATATCATTATTGCCGAACCTAATGCCTACATTGCATTTGCGGGTAAAAGAGTAATTGAAGAAACATTGAAAACCGAAATACCTGAAGGTTCACAAGAGACTGAGTATTTATTCGAGAAAGGCTTATTCGACCCAATCGTACCACGTAATCCTTTAAAAGGCGTTCTGAGTGAGTTGTTTCAACTTCATGGTTTCTTTCCGGTGAATCAAAATGAAAGTCAAAAAAAGGGGGATTTGTTATAGCCGCATATATATAATAGAAGAACTTCATCCAATTTAAAGGGGATCTCACACCACAAGACAGAGAACAATAACCGAGAAAAAAGGTCTAATTTCTAATTATGGAAACAACAAGTTGTTGTTCTTAACAATAAAACAACAATTCGTATATATGATATAACTAGAATAACCGAAACAGAGATCTATTCTATTCAATTAACCGCGGTCATCTTATTATATCCGAGTAATTGAACATGCATAAGAAAGATCCACCTTATTTACAATTCCAAGAAGGCGGGTCTTTCTTATGCATACAGGCCCATTCAAATCCATAAGTATAAGTAAAGTAGATAAACAGGAATCAGAATTAACGGCAGTACATACAAGATAGAGATTTGAGATGTTAAGTTAAATACTTAATCTTATAAAGAAACCAAAAAAATCAAAAATGAAAACCTCACTGAACTGAAAAAAAAAAAAAAATCTCGACTGAATCTTTCAGAAAGTCAAGGTATTTGTAAGAAAAAGCCTTTTTATTCTGAAAAGGCTGTATATCATCATTCATAACATAGATAAGGATACAAAACGTGCAGTTTTGTACTCATTCATTAGCCTTGTTGGCTTTCTTGTTCCGGCATTTTTAGTCCGATTTTTATTACGAAGGCTATAAAAGCCTTGGGAAAAAACCCTTCTTCTTTTTCTTTTTTTTATTTACATGATTTTTTATATCATGTAAATAAAAAAAAGAAGAAGAAGAAAAAAAAAGGACGAATCTTAAGTATATTAAGTATAGATAATGTACATAGTCTATGTACATTATCTATACTTAATATACTTAAGATCTCTTTACTTTATAAGATAAGAGGTTAAAATATTCAATCGAGGTATCTAGTCTATGGAAACTTTCAGCTTCCCTGCTTTTTTTGTACCTATCGTGGGCCTAGTATTTCCTGCAATTGCAATGGCTTCTTTATCTATTCATGTTCAAAAAAACAAGATTATCTAGCTCCAACGGGAGTAAAATATGAAAATGACTTTGTTTGAAAGACCCTATTATATTGTATTGTATAAAAGAAAAATAGTTCTATATAATTAGAATTATTCCTAATGATTCCAATTCTAATAGTGCTAGTTGGTGAAAGTTACTTTTTCGCTTGGGTTATTCTCTCAATTCCAATAAAATGCACCTGGATCTTGTATGAACTGGCGATCAGAACGTATATGGATAGAACTTATAACGGGGTCTCGGAAAACAAGTAATTTCCTTTGGGCCTGTATCCTTTTTTTAGGTTCATTAGGATTCCTATTGGTTGGAACTTCTAGTTATCTTGGTCGCAATCTGATATCCTTATTTCCGTCTCAGCAAATCTTTTTTTTTCCACAAGGGGTCGTGATGTCCTTCTATGGGATCGCGGGTCTCTTCGTTAGCTCCTATTTGTGGTGCGCTATTTGGTGGAATGTAGGTAGTGGTTATGAGCAATTCGATAGAAAAAAGGGAAAAGTTTGTATTTTTCGTTGGGGATTTCCTGGAAGAAATCGTCGCATTTTCTTTCGATTCCTTATGAGAGATATCCAATCGATTCGAATCGAAGTTATAGAGGGTCTTTATCCTCGTCGTGTACTTTATATGGAAATCAGAGGTCAGGGAGCCCTTCCGCTGACTCGTACTGATGAGAATTTGACTCCACGAGAAATTGAACAAAAAGCTGCTGAATTGGCCTATTTCTTGCGCGTACCTATTGAAGTATTTTGAAATGAACTGAAGCATTTTTCTCTGCATTGGGCAAGAGGCCCAGGAATCCAATCCTCTTTGTTTTTTTTTTTTGCTAGAGAGCTCCTCTTTCATAAAAATACAAGATTGAGTAGAGTCCAGCCAGGAAGTCGCTTCATTTCATTAAAAATTGACTGATTCAAAATGACAAAAAAGAAAACATTTGCCCCCTTTCCATATCTTGCATCTATAGTCTTTTTACCCTGGTGGATCTCTTTCTCATTTAACAAAAGTATAAAGTCTTGGGTTAGTAATTGGTGGACTACTAGTAAATCCGAAACTTTTTTGAATGATATTCAAGAAAAGAAGATTTTAGATAAATTCATAGAATTAGAAGAACTCTTTTTTTTGGACGAAATGATAAAGGAGTACCCGGAGACGCATATACAAAAGCTTCGTATAGGAATCCACGAAGAAACAATACAATTGGTTAAGATGCACAATGAGGGTCATATCCATACCATTTTGCATTTCTCGACAAATATAATAAGTTTTGCTATTTTAAGTGGTTATTCTATTCTGTGTAATGAAGAACTTGCCATTCTTAATTCTTGGGTTCGAGAATTTCTCTATAATTTAAGCGACACAATAAAAGCCTTTTCTATTCTTTTGTTAACTGATTTTTGTATTGGATTCCATTCGCCTCGTGGTTGGAAACTAATAATTTCTTTTGTCTACAAGGATTTTGGATTTTCTCATAATGATCAAATTCTATCTGTTCTTGTTTCTATTTTTCCAGTCATTCTAGATACCTTTTTTAAATATTGGATTTTCCATTATTTAAATCGTGTATCTCCCTCGCTTGTAGTGATTTATCATTCAATGAAAGACTAAAGAATGATTCACTAATATGAATCCAATGATAATCTTTCTTACTTCGTCCATAAACAAATCAGTCAAAATCTTAAGCACTCTTTCTCTTTTTATTCATCCAGGGGAGTATTCCTGTATTCCAGTAAAATAATAAAATAGTCTAATCGTGGATAGGAAACTATACTAGCAGCCTACCTAATTTATTGTATAAATGTATACATTTTTGGGATCAATGATTGGACCATGCAAAATAGAAATATCTTTTCTTGGGTAAAGGAGCAGATGACTCGATCCATGTCTCTATCGATCATGCTATTGATATATATAATAACTTGGGCATCGATTTCACATGCATATCCCATTTTTGCACAACAGAGTTATGAAAATCCACGAGAAGCAACCGGGCGTATTGTATGCGCCAATTGCCATTTAGCTAATAAGCCCGTGGATATTGAGGTTCCACAAGCAGTACTTCCTGATACTGTATTTGAAGCAGTTGTTAGAATCCCGTATGATATGCAACTGAAACAAGTTCTTTCTAATGGGAAAAAGGGGTCCTTGAATGTAGGGGCGGTTCTTATTTTACCGGATGGATTCGAACTAGCGCCTCCTGATCGTATTTCTCCCCAAATGAAAGAAAGGATGGGTAATCTGTCTTTTCAGATTTATCGCCCGACTCAAAAAAATATTCTTGTGATAGGACCTGTTCCTGGTCAGAAATATAGGGAAATCACCTTTCCTATTCTTTCACCGGACCCTGCTACTAAGAAAGATGTTTACTTCTTAAAATATCCTATATACGTTGGTGGGAACAGGGGAAGGGGGCAGATTTATCCCGATGGGAGTAAGAGTAACAATACAGTATATAATGCTACAACAGCAGGTATAGTAAGCAAAATAGTGCGTAAAGAAAAGGGGGGGTATGAAATAAACATAGTGGATGC